CTAACGATTTCTTTGTACTCAATGCTTACTATTTCCAGGAATTAGTCACTTCAACAGTCTTTGATGGTTATACAGATATCCAAAGTACAAATGAGATGGATCTTTGTTTTCCCAACCATTCTTTTCTTTTTAGTCCCGATACCGATAAGGAAAAGGTTAATTTATAACAAAGTTTTTGTTTTGTGTTGTTGATTCCTAGCTGTAGTGCTTTTTCCTCGATGCTACCTATTGGCACTAAAAAAGTAGGATTTACTCCCAATCAATACAGAACCTAGAACCTATAGATGTACCCTTTCGCTCAATACTCAAATAGATAATTGAAGCATCTAAGGCTGCATCAATCGAGGATACACGACAGAAGGAATTGCCCCTATCTCCAAACTTCACCTTCACCAAGCATAGGTTTCTTTCACTAATTTGTTTTTTTTTTCTATTCCTAATTCCATTCTTTTTCTCGTAGAACTGAGGAATCAAAAAACAAGAAAAAAATCAAATCGCACCATCTCTGTAATAGCTAAATGCCTTTTTTTCTACTGAAGTTGTCGGAATTATTTGTAATAAGATATTGGCTACAATTGAAGAGGTCTTATCAATAAAATTTCCATTTATTCGAGATCTAGACATAATTAGCAATCTATTCTATAATTCTTCTCATTCCCCTTCCTTAGGGTAAAATAAAAAAAAGGAATTCTACAGTACGAAATAACATAAAACCAGACTAATTGGAAAAATGTGAGTCTTAAATTGTACCCTTTTTGCACAAAGATGAAATGAAATAGTTGAATTAGATTAGATCTCATTCCAATTTCTCAATATACTAATGACCAGAACCTATCACTATTTCATCTAAGTTGAATAACCAAAGACTTATATTTATTTTCCTAACTCTTTTGGTTTGATTTTGATTCAAAAAGGAAAAAGAATGGAATAATCATTTCATGAGAAAATCCAATTTTCAAAAAAAAAAATTTCAAATAGAGTAACCATACATTTTGTTTGCATAAAATATATATGCTACGCTATACAATTGAAATAGAAAAATTCATCGGACGATTGACTTTCTATGAAAAAATCGTCGGTCGGTCATACCTGTACTACAATTAAAATGAAAAACTCACTATTCGTTTGGGTTTTGGTCAAGAATAAGATTCTATTCTGTAGGAGAGATGGCCGAGTGGTTCAAGGCGTAGCATTGGAACTGCTATGTGGACTCTTGTTTACCGAGGGTTCAAATCCCTCTCTCTCCGCCCTACCCGATTACTTCTCAATAAATTTCGATTCTTTCTTTTTTTTTTTTTTTAGTAATTTCTTATCTTTATTTAGTATTTATTCCGTTTGTTTATTGATATATTTACCTATGAAAAAAAGGAAAAATAAAAAACGAATCTCATTTCTTTTTTTATTCCTCACGCCCAGGATTACGTCCCGGATCATTAGATAAAAATCCGAAGATGAAGAGAGAGACAAAGAATATTACTACTGTATAAACGAATAGTTTTAGAGTAAACATTACACAATCTCCAAGATAAGATCTTTCTTTTGAAAAAGGGAATAGATCACCTATTTTACAACATACACTATTTTTATATGATTTTTTAAAGATGAAAAAAGTTTTCTTTTTTCATCTTTAAAAAATCATCAATATGACTTTAAATTTTAAAGTCATAAGTAGAGATTTCATTTTTATCGAAAACTTACAGCAGCTTGCCAAACAAAGGCTAAGAGAAAAAAGAATACAGGGATAACCGGCATAACGTCTACGATGGGATTGAAAGGGGCATATGCCTCGGGTAATTTGGTGAAGAAAAGACTACTCGAATTTGAATAAAGGGTAGAATTAAGACAGATACAGATTGAACTAAAGATATTAAGCATAACAAAGATTTTTTTTTTTCTTTGACTTCTCTCCAATCAAAAATACTTCCTTGCATTCTCCAATCAAATGAAAATACAAAGAATTCGACTTTCATAGAATATCTTAATTGAATTCTATGTAATGATCAATTGTAACAATACAATTGTAACAATCAAAAAATTCTTTGAATTTTAGATCAAGATATCTATTGAATCCTAGTAATAATGTTCCATATGTATTTTGGTTGGTTATTGACGAATAACAACTATTTTTCTTTATCTTTCTGATAAATCCAAATGGGACGTGGCCAAGTGGTAAGGCAATGGGTTTTGGTCCCGTTATTCGGAGGTTCGAATCCTTTCGTCCCAAAAAGTTTTCATCAGAAACTAAAGACTCTTCTTTATTTCAATTTAATTGAAAAATTTTTTCTTTCATGTTGGATACAATGTAATTCGATTAATCCTTTATTCTGAATTCTAAGAATCAGACTAATACTAATATTAATATCCTTCTTTTTTTTTTTTTCTTTTTACTTTTTTTACTTATGATTCAAGAATCTTTCGATCAATTCCATAAAGTAAATGGAATATGGTACTCAAACACTCATTACATTGATTAAAAATTATTCATTTGAACTAAATGATAAATAAGATGCAAAAGAAAAAAAAAGATCTAATCTATCTTTAAGACCAGTGATGAAATTAGTACAAAAAAACCTTACTCTTTAATTTTATCTTAAAATCTTAAAATGCGAAGTTGGGATGGGGCCCCATTTTTACTCTTTTAATTTAAAAATTTAAAAATGAAAAAAAAAAAGAATATGGAGTTTAATTTAAGAAGTTAAGAAGTGAAAACCTTTCAGGATAAACACTTATCTATCTATTCTATCTATGCTATGGATAAATAGAAATCTTATTGTGTATTATTATATATCATATTGTTTCAGCCAATGACTATTCATAATTCCATATTGAATTAACTGGTTCAAAATTCTAATGAAATTGGGGGGGGGATGGTATTGTTATGGTATTGTTATGGTAAAACTTCGTTTGAAACGATGTGGTAGAAAGCAACGTGCGACTTGAAGGATATGATTGGCTGTGGATTCTAACATCCATCATCTTCATTCTCTAGAAGATGCTCTTGTCTCGACATAGTTTATTCTGCTAAGAACCTAATCTCATTTGTCTTGTCTTGGATTAGTAAATAAAAAGACTAATGGTATAGCATATAGTGGAGCTCGAGCAAAAATGATTGATTCATTTATCGGAGGACTAATCTAGGGTTAGTGACAATCAATAAGTTAGACCAACTTTGTAAATATTAAAAATTCTAAAAAAAAAAATATTAAAATAAAATATAAATAGAAAAATAAGAAAAATATAAATAGAGAAATTCAATCTTGAACAAGTTTGAAATTTTAAAAGTCAAATTTGTAGAGATTTTCAATCTGCTTTGATCAGAAGTGTATAACAAAGGAATCAATCTTTTGTATGATTTTTCTTTTTTCCATAGAAGGAATAGAAGGACAAAAAACAAAGGGGTATGTTGTTGCCTTTTTGAAAAGAATTACCGAAGTAATGTCTAAACCCAATGATTTTACAAAGCGCAAAGAAAAGAAAACCGAATTTCGGAACAAGTAAATGCTATTTTTACTCGTCTCAACAATTGGATCAGAATGAGTAAAAAATAGATCTGAAAGGAGACAAAAAAGAGGTTAGAGACAGCTCAAGAAATTCTAAGGATTTTTTTTCGAACTCTTTCAAAAATACCCAACTTGAGTTATGAGTATGAATGAGATTTCTTTTTTTTTCTGTAAAGAAGAAGAAAAAATACTCAAATTATAGTCTAAATGTATCCATTTGTTATCATATTTGTTATTTATATAATATATAAATCATATCTTTTATATTTATACAATTATTTATACAATTTTTTATACAATTTATACAATATAAATAAAATACAATATAAATAAAAAAATAAATAATTTAAATAATTAAAGTTAAAATCATTTTTGCTCGAGCCGTATGAGGAGAAAACCTCCTATACGTTTCTAGGGGGGGTTTATCTACATCTATCCCAATGAGCCATCTATCGAATCGTTGCAATTGATGTTCGATCCCGAAGAGAAGGAAGAGATCTTCGAAAAGTTGGTTTTTATGATCCGATAAAGAATCAAACTTATTTAAATGTTCCTGTTATTCTATATTTCCTTGAAAAAGGTGCTCAACCTACAGGAACTGTTCATGATATTTTAAGGAAAGAAAAATTCTTTCTTTAAAGAATTTTGAGTTGATTTTGATAAAAATATAAAAATAAAAAGGAAAGAAAAAAAAGTAATGAATAAAATGAATAAAAAAGGGTAGGATAACAAATCCCTATCTTTGTATTATTCATAGTTTGTTCTATATTCTACTTAATCTTATTTCTTATTTTTACTTCTTCTTTTATTTACCCTTTTTCTTTTTTCTATTGTAATGTAAAACCCCCCTTTGTAGAGGGGGGGGGGTAGTCGTCTTTTTTTCCATAGAAGGACAAAAAACAAAGGGCTTCTTGTACTTTTATTATTATGTCTTTTTTTTAAGAAACCCAATATTCTTTTCTATCTCTACCTTTTACTTTTTTTTTACTCTAATTTTTTATTTATCTTCTGATAAACCAACACAAGTTCTTTTTTCATTTCTTGACATTTTTGTTATAAAAAGTCCATTCATATTGACAATAGCGTCTTGACCAAATACAAATATAATTATATGATGGATATATAAATCTGTTTATCTACATTCCTTCCCTATTGTTTCTTTCCTTCACTTGAGTAAAATGGATGTTATGCTGGATTTATTATTAGTTATTTAAATAAATTATTTAAAATTTTTTTTTTTTGTTTGAATTTCTTCTTTTTTGAATTTTGAACAGGATCTACTTGATATTTTGGTGTTTAGATTTGTTTGCAGTTGTACAGCGCAATTCCATTCTTTTTTTTTTTTATTTCGAACATATCTACACATTATATTCATATTGATTCGGGTTGCTAACTCAACGGTAGAGTACTCGGCTTTTAAGTGCGACTATGATCTTTTACACATTTGGATGAAGGAAGTAATTCGTCCAGACTATTGGTAAAGTCTATAAGACCGCGACTGATCCTGAAAGGTAATGGATGGGAAAAAAAGCATGTCGTCCAAATACAAATAAATAAAAAAGAATATTCGAAAAATATTAAAAATATTAGATATTAGAATAAAAGTATTATTATATTATTATAGAATTCTATATTCTAATTCTATTCTACAATAATATTCTATTCTACAATAATAGAAAATAAAATTTAAAATTAAATATTAAATAAATTAACTAAAATATAAAAAATATAAATAAAATAAAATATAAAGATATATATATATATAAATAAAAGAAAAAAGATATATATATAAATAAAATAATATAAAATAGAAAAAAAAAAGAAAAAGAAAAGAAGAGATTTCATACTATAATTACTATAATAATAGAACATATTAATTAGATTAATAGAACATAATAATTAGAACATAATAATCTGTTTTTTTATAAAAATTTGGAAATTCAAGTAAAGTATAACTATATAACTATAAGTAAAGAAGTAAAGTAGAAGGGGTCTAGTTAATAAATGGATAGAGCTTTATGGTTCCAATTCGAGTAAGGCAAAAAAAAAAGCAACGAGTTTATGTTCTTTATTTGAATGATTACCCAATCTAATTACTAATTAGACGTTAAAAATAGATTAGTGCCCGATGTGGGAAAAGGTTTTCTTGTAAATTGTGAGTAGACTGTTGATTTTTTTTTTAATCAATCCTAATTATTCCATATTCAAGAATATGGATGGGAGACGGATGTGTAGAAGAAATAGTATATTGATAAACAAAATTTATTCCAAAGTCAAAAGAACGATCAGGTTGCAAAAATAAAAGATTTTCACCCCTTATTCCTATTCCTTATTTTTTTTCTATTTTCTTTGTTTTATTGTCATTCTAGTTATCTTAAATTAACAACGATTGGTCAAACGATTGGTCAATTGGATAGAAAGGACACGGAAAAAGATCGGGTGATTGGACTCTCTGTCCCCGGAGTATATATTACTTAGTTTTTCTTACTTTTACATATTTTTTTTACATTACCTTTTAACCTTTTACATCACAATACACAATTTAATATTAATATAATATTAATATATTTATATATTTAAATTTTAAAAAATGTAAAAAATGTATATATATATATACATTTTTTTTTTAATACATTATCATATCATTATTTATCATTATCATTATTATATTATTATTATATTATATATATAATATAATAATATATATAGAATAATGAATAATAAATTCTATATTATAAATTATTATAAATTATATATTATATATAATATATAATAGAACGTATATATACACCGTTCTGACCATATTGTACTATGTATTATTCATTTTACAACAAAAAAGATAGACCTTCCCCTTTTTTTTTGTTCCAGTACCAGTAGAAATTATGTAAATGGAAGAATTAGAAGGATATTTTTTTTTTTCAAAAAGGATATTTTTAGGAAAAAAAAACTTCCTATATCCGCTACTCCTGAAGGAGTATATTTATTCACTTGTTCATGATCATAGTCTTCTTTTTTACGAACCTGTCAAAATTTGTGGTTATGACAATAAATCTAGTTTAGTACTTGTGAAACGTTTAATTACTCGAATGTATCAACAGAATTCTTTGATTTCTTCGGTTAATGATTCTAACCAAAAAGGATTTTGTGGTCACAAGAATTATTTTTCTTCTAATTTTGCTTTTCAAATGGCATCAGAAGGTTTTGGAGTCATTCTGGAAATTCCATTCTCGTCGCGATTAGTTTCTTCCCCTGAAGAAATAAAAATACCAAAATCTCTGAATTTACGATCTATTCATTCAATATTTCCTTTTTTAGAGGACAAATTCTTACATTTAAATTATGTATTAGGTATACTAATACCCCACCCCATCCATCTGGGAATCTTGGTTCAAATCCTTCAATGCTGGATCAAAGATGCTCCTTCTTTGCATTTATTGTTAAAAATTTTTCACGAATATTATAATTCGAATAGTCTTTTTACTTCAAAAAAAAAGAAGATTTTTGGCTTCTTATATAATTCTTATATATGTGAATGCGAATTTCTTTTACTATTTTTTCGTAAACAGTCTTCCTACTTACGATCAACATCTTCTGGAGTTTTTCTTGAACGAATGCATTTCTATGGAAAAATAGAGTATCTTGTAGTATGTTGTAATTCTTTTCAAAGGATCCCATGCTTCTTCAAAAATCTTTTCATGCATTATGTTCGATATCAAGGAAAAGGAATTCTGGCTTCAAAGGGTACTCTTATTCTGATGAAAAAATGGAAATATCATCTTGTAAATTTTTGGCAATCTTATTTTCGCTTTTGGTCTCAACCATATAGGATACATATAAAACAATTATTCAACTATTCCTTTTCGTTTATGGGGTATTTTTCAAGTGTACTAAGATATTCTTTGGTAGTAAGAAATCAAATGCTAGAGAATTCATTTCTCATGGATATTCTGATTAAGAAATTAGATACCATAGTTCCAGTTGTTTCTCTTATTGGATCAATGTCGAAAGCCCAATTTTGTACTGTATTGGGTCATCCTATTAGTAAACCGATTTGGACTGATTTTTCAGATTCTGATATTCTTGATCGATTTTGTAGAATATGTAAAAATCTTTGTCGTTTTTACAGTGGATCCTCAAAAAAACATGTTTTGTATCATATAAAATATATACTTCGACTTTCGTGTGCTAGAACTTTAGCTCGTAAACATAAAAGTACAGTACGTACTTTGATGCGAAGATTAGGTTCGGGATTCTTAGAAAAATTCTTTATGGAAAAAGAACAAGTTCTTTCTTTAATCTTCCTCCAAAAAATCTCTTTTTCTTTACATGGATTACATAGAAAACGTATTTGGTATTTGGACATTATCTGTATTAATGATCTGGTGGATTCTTCATGATTATTCATGAAACCCTTTCATTAAAAAAAAAAATTCATGAATTTGGATTTTGAAATGCTCAAATGCTCATACTCATTATAATTCTATATCCTATTGTTTGTTTGTATATATTTGTATATATATTAATATATATTAATTAATTATAATTAGTTATAATTAGTTATTAACTAATTAATTAACTAATTATATTATTATATTATAGTTAATTTATATTTTTATATTATAGTTAATTATAGTTAATTAGAAAAGAAATAGAAAAGAAATGTAATTCTAATAAAGAAATGTAATTCTAATAGTTATATGAAAAATATTTATATAAATAGAGAATAAAAGAGATTAAAATTATTATACTTTCTTCTCGGTATGTAATCATTTTTTCTTTTCAATATAAACATAGGGAAAGTCGTGTGCACTGAAAGGTGCAAGCACGCTTTAGGGAGGGATCTTTTTCCTTTTTTTTGTTTTTCAACAAGGAAAAATTATGTACTCCATCCGACTAGTTCCGGGTTCGAGTCCCGGGCAACCCATACCAAAGTTCAAAAGAGGAACATTTCATTTAAAAATTGGAACTCATTTTATTTTTAAAATGTTCTCATAGGTTTAGTCATATTCATAAGGATATTAATTTCGATTGGTTGACATTTACATATAAGCCATATTATACTGTTAAATAACAAGCTTTAATTAACTATATTTATAATTTTTATAATTTATAGTTAATACGTATGCTTGGGAGTCCTTAAAAATGGAATAAACCAAAATCGTATCATGACTGCAATTTTAGATAGACGCGAAAGTACAAGCCTATGGGGTCGTTTCTGCAACTGGATTACCAGTACTGAAAATCGTCTTTACATTGGATGGTTTGGTGTTTTGATGATTCCTACTTTATTGACTGCAACTTCTGTATTTATTATTGCTTTCATTGCTGCTCCTCCAGTCGATATTGATGGTATTCGTGAACCAGTTTCTGGGTCTCTACTTTATGGAAACAATATTATCTCCGGTGCCATTATTCCTACTTCCGCAGCTATAGGTTTGCATTTTTATCCAATATGGGAAGCGGCATCTGTTGATGAATGGTTATACAATGGTGGTCCTTATGAACTTATTGTTCTACACTTCTTACTTGGTGTAGCTTGTTATATGGGTCGTGAGTGGGAACTTAGTTTCCGTCTGGGTATGCGCCCTTGGATTGCTGTTGCATATTCAGCTCCTGTTGCAGCTGCTACAGCTGTTTTCTTGATCTACCCTGTTGGTCAAGGAAGTTTCTCTGATGGTATGCCTTTAGGAATATCTGGTACTTTCAACTTCATGATTGTATTCCAAGCGGAACACAATATTCTTATGCATCCATTTCACATGTTAGGCGTAGCTGGTGTATTCGGCGGTTCTCTATTTAGTGCTATGCATGGTTCTTTGGTAACTTCTAGTTTGATTAGGGAAACCACTGAAAACGAATCCGCTAATGAAGGTTACAGATTTGGTCAAGAAGGAGAAACCTATAATATCGTAGCCGCTCATGGTTATTTTGGGCGATTGATCTTCCAATATGCTAGTTTCAACAATTCTCGTTCTTTACATTTCTTCCTGGCTGCTTGGCCTGTAGTAGGTATCTGGTTCACTGCTTTGGGTATTAGCACTATGGCGTTTAATCTAAATGGTTTTAATTTTAATCAATCTGTAGTTGACAGCCAAGGTCGTGTTATTAACACTTGGGCTGATATCATAAATCGTGCTAATCTAGGTATGGAAGTAATGCATGAACGTAATGCTCACAATTTCCCTCTAGATCTAGCTTCTGTGGAAATTCCTACTACAAACGGATAATAATTTTTTTATTTTATCTTAATATTTTATCTTATCTTAATATAGATTAAGAAATTTATAAAATATATAATATGGTTTGGTATGCCATGAATCCAACAAGGTAGCAATCCCCCCAAACATGGGGGGGATTGCTACCTTGTTGGATTCATGAGTCTTTCTTTTTCCTTTCTTTTTCTTTCTTTTCTTTCTATGATAAGAACGTCCTCGAATCAGATTAATTATTCTTTGTGCTTTCGAAACAGACATACATATATGTTGAGCTAACACTTTTGCTTTTCTATCTGAATTTTCGTTCTTTATCATAAAAGAAAGTTCTCCCCCGCCAATGAATGAAATGAATGATAAGTGCCTAGGTTCAGTATAGTATAAGATATAAGATAAGTAAGAAAAGTCTAAGTCTTAGTATACTATCAAAAGAAAATTCAAATACTATACTCTACTCTTAGTATAATACTATTAATACTATAAGTAGTATAATACTATTAATACTATAAGATAAAGTAATACTATAAGATAAAGAGTCTTAAACTCTTATATCTTATATTAAGATAAGACTTTTTCACATGAATACTTAGTAGAGTAGAACGACTAACGACGAGATTTATTATCGTTTCTCGCGTGTTTCGCAAAAGTTATAGTAGGTGCGAATTCTCCCAATTTGTGACCGACCATACGATCTGTTATAAAAATAGGTAAATGTTCCTTTCCATTATGAATAGCGATTGTATGGCCAATCATTGTGGGTATAATGGTAGATGCCCGAGACCAAGTCACTATTATTTCTTTCTCCTTCCTCATGTTGAGTTTTTCCATTTTTCCCGCTAAATGATTAGCTACAAAAGGATTTTTTTTTAGTGAACGTGTCACGGCTGATTACTCCTTTTTAAAAATTTTTGAAATTGGCATTCTATGTCCAATATATCGATCTGAATCTTAAGTATGAAGGTAAGAATAAATACAATAAAATATTGATGAATGAAAAAAAGATAAAATCCTTTAGCTAGATAAGGGAAGGGGCGGATGTAGCCAAGTGGCTCAAGGCAGTGGATTGTGAATCCACCATGCGCGGGTTCAATTCCCGTCGTTCGCCCATCACATTATTTCCAATTCCCAAGATTGGATTTTCAATCTTCCTATTTACGGCGACGAAGAATAAAACTATCACTATATTTGTTTCTTTTCCTACTTCTTCTTCCAAGCGCAGGATAACCCCAAGGGGTTGTGGGTTTTTTTCTACCAATTGGGGCTCTCCCTTCACCGCCCCCATGGGGATGGTCTACAGGGTTCATAACTACTCCTCTTACTACAGGACGCTTACCTAGCCAACACTTAGATCCGGCTCTACCCAAACTTTTTTGGTTCACCCCAATATTACCCACTTGTCCGACTGTTGCTAAGCAGTTTTTGGATATCAAACGGACCTCCCCAGATGGTAATCTTAATGTGGCTGATTTACCCTCTTTTGCAATCAGTTTCGCTACAGCGCCTGCTGCTCTAGCTAATTGTCCACCCTTTCCAAGTGTGATTTCTATGTTATGTATGGCCGTGCCTAAGGGCATATCGGTTGAAGTAGATTCTTCTTTTTTATCAATAAAAACCCCTTCCCAAACTGTACAAGCTTCTTCCAAAGCATACGGCTTTCTAGATGTATATGATGATATCTAGACAGATGGATCTTATATGAATCGTATGATGAAGTACCACATGAGTGGATATATAGGAATCCAAATCTGCCGAATCACTCATGTTATGATCTTCTACATCCTAGGTCTCCCCGTTCCGTCATCTGGCTTATGTTCTTCATGTAGCATTCAGACCGAATGACTCTATGAAATTACGTCGATACTTCCACATATTACGGGTAACGTAGGAGACATCTCTATTTTTCCCCGGGGGGTCTTTATAATTACCGCTGCTTAGCTTTCAATTCGCCTCTGACCATCAAATGAAATGTGAATAACCCGTCCTCCTCTCTTTGAAACGGGGGGCGCTTCCGGTTCTGTGCGCGCTTCAAACAATTTTGTCTTCTCCATATTACCATATCTCTAGAGTCAATAATTTTCTATGAGGAACTACTGAACTCAATCACTTGCTGTCGTTACTCAACAGTTTTCAGTTGAGGGCTATCCCGTAGAGGTACTCCAATTGGATCAGTGATCGATTTCTAGGTTTCGTCGTAAACCTAATTGGTTACTTCCAATTACGTAAATCAATAGTTCAAACCGCACTCAAAGGTAGGGCATTTCCCATTGATATAGGAACTTCTGTACCAGAAACAATGGTATCTCCAATTATAGCCCCTCTGGGATGTAAAATATATCTCTTCTCACCATCCCCATAGTGTATGAGACAAATGTATGCATTTCGATTAGGGTCGTATTCTATGGTTACGATTCTACCAGATATCTCTTTTTCATTCCGTCGAAAATCGATTTTACGGTATAGACGCTTATGACCTCCCCCCCTATGCCCTGCGGTAATGATCCCTCTGGCATTACGACCTTTACCACAACGATGCTGTCCATAGATCAAATTATTCCGTGCATTGGATTTCACTTGACTGTCTACGGCTCCATTGCGTGTGCTCAGGGTAGAAGTTTTGTATAAATGTATTGCCGTGTTATTAAGTCTTTTGCTTTAAGTTCTTTTCTCTATAAGAGGTGGAATAGAATAACCCGGTTGAAGCGTAATGATCATGCGTCTGTAATGTATTGTATGTCCCACAATAGGTCCCATCCTTCTACCCTTTCCCGGGAGTCGATGACTATTCATAGCTATTACCTTGACATCAAAGAAGAGTTCGACCCAATGCTTTATTTCTGTCCTAGTTGATCCTGATTCGACATTAGAAGTATATTGATTGTTCCCCAATAACCGAATACTTTTTTCTGTAAATACTGCATATTTGATTCCATCCATTTTCTTCCCTATGAGTTCCAGTATCGATAAGAATTCTAGTTCTTACTGTTCATATGGTATAAATATACCATACCAATTCGTTATGTATGGATGATGCGATTCCATTGATACAGAGCCAATTCCAATAGACTTATTGAATGTTCCGTTCCCATTGGCGTGCATCCAGCAGGAATTGAACCTACGAATTTGCCAATTATGAGTTGGGCGCTTTAACCATTCAGCCATGGATGCTTAAAAGGGATCCTCGTACATCGTGAATAACCAAATTCCAATTCCAATTGAAATGAAATCTTTAGGAGAAATCAATGAAACGACATCAATTCAAATCCTGGATCTTCGAATTGAGAGAGATATTGAGAGAGATCAAGAATTCTCACTATTTCTTAGATTCATGGATAAAATTCGATTCGGTGGGATCTTTCACTCACATTTTTTTCCACCAAGAACGTTTTATGAAACTCTTTGACCCCCGAATTTGGAGTATCCTACTTTCACGTGATTCACGGGGTGCAACAAGCAATCGATATTTCACGATCAAAGGTGTAGTACTGCTTGTAGCAGCGGTCCTTATATTTCGTATTAACAATCGAAAGATGGTCGAAAGAAAAAATCTCTATTTGATGGGGCTTCTTCCTATACCTATGAATTCCATTGGACCCAGAAATGAGACATTGGAAGAATCTTTTTGGTCTTCCGATAGAAATAGGTTGATTGTTTCGCTCCTGTATCTTCCAAAAGGGAAAAAGATTTCTGAGAGTTGTTTCATGGATCCGCAAGAGAGGACTTGGGTTTTCCCAATAAAGAAGAAGTGTATCATGCCTGAATCTAACCGGGGTTCGCGGTGGTGGAGGAACCGGATCGGAAAAAAGAGGGATTCTAGTTGGCAGATATCTAATGAAACCGTAGCTGGAATTGAGATCTCATTCAAAGAGAAAGATAGCAAATATCTGGAGTTTCTTTTTTTATCCTATACGGATGATCCGATCCGCAAGGACCATGATTGGGAATTGTTTGATCGTCTTTCTCCGAGGAAGAAACGAAACATAATCAACTTGAATTCGGGACAGCTATTCGAAATCTTAGGGAAAGGCTTGATTTGTTATCTCATGTCTGCTTTTCGTGAAAAAAGACCAATTGAGGGGAAGAGTTTCTTCAAACAACAAGGAGCTGGGGCAACTATGCAATCCAATGATATTGAGCATGTTTCCCATCTCTTCTCGAGAAACAAGTGGGGTATCTCTTTGCAAAATTGTGCTCAATTTCATATGTGGCAATTCCGCCAAGATCTCTTCGTTAGTTGGGGGAAGAATCAGCACGAATCGGATTTTTTGAGGAACGTCTCGAGAGAGAATTGGATTTGGTTAGACAATGTGTGGTTGGTAAACAAGGATCGGTTTTTTAGCAAGGTACGGAATGTATTGTCAAATATTCAATATGATTCCACAAGATCTATTTTTGTTCAAGTAACGGATTCTAGCCAATGGAAAGGATTTTATTCTGATCAATCCAGAGATCATTTCGATTCCGTTAGAAATGAGGATTCAGAATATCACACATTGATCGATCAAACAGAGATTCAGCAACTAAAAGAGAGATCGATTCTTTGGGATCCTTCCTTTCTTCAAACGGAACGAACAGAGATAGAATCAGATCGATTCCCGAAATGCCTTTTTGGATCTTCCTCCATGTCCTGGCTATTCACGGAACCTGAGAAGCGGATGAATAATCATCTGCTTCCGGAAGAAATCGAAGAATTTCTTGGGAATCCTACAAGATCAATTCGTTCTTTTTTCTCTGACAGATGGTCAGAACTTCATCTGGGTTCGAATTCTACCGAGAGGTTCACTAGAGATCAGAAGAATAAAAAACAAGATGTTTCTTTTGTCCCTTCCAGGCGAGCGGAAAATAAGGAAATGGTTGATATATTCAAGATAATTACGTATTTACAAAATACCGTCTCAATTCATCCCTCGGAACCATATCACATCCCGGATCTGGTTCCGAAGGATGAGCCGGATATGGACAGTTCCAATAAGATTTCATTCTTGAACAAAAATCCATTTTTTGATTTCTTTCATCTATTCCATGACCGGAACAAAGGGGGATACGCGTTACACCACGATTTTGAATCAGAAGAGAGATTCCCAGAAATGGCGGATCTATTCACTCTATCAATAACCGAGCCTGATCTGGTGTATCATAGGGGATTTGCCTTTTCTATTGATTCCTACGGGTTGGATCAAAAAAGATTCTTGAATGAGGTATTCAACTCCAGAGATGAATCGAAAAAGAAATCTTTATTGGTTCTACCTCCTCTTTTTTATGAGGAGAATGAATCCTTTTCTCGAAGGATCAGAAAAAAATCGGCCCGGATCTACTGCGGGAATGATTTGGAAGATCCAAAACTAAAAACAGCGGTATTTGCTAGCAACAACATAATGGAGGCAGTCAATCAATATAGATTGATACGAAATCTGATTCAAATCCAATATAGCACCTACGGGTACATAAGAAATGTATCGAATCGATTCTTTTTAATGAATAGATCCGATCGCAACTTCGAATATGGAATTCAAGGGGATCAAATAGGAAATGATACTCTGAATCATATAACTATAATGAAATATACGATCAACCAACATTTATCGAATTTTAAAAAGATTCAGAAGAAATGGTTTGATCCTCTTATTTCTCGAACTGAGATATCCATGAATCGGGATCCTGATGCATATAGATACAAATGGTCCAATGGGAGCAAGAATTTCCAGAAACATTTCGTTTCTGAACAGAAGAATCGTTTTCAAGTAGTGCAAGTAGTGTTCGATCGATTATGTATTAATCAATATTCGATTGATTGGTCCGAGGCTATCGACAAAGAAGATTTGTCTAAGCCACTTCGTTTCTTTTTGTCCAAGTCACTTCCCTTTTTGTCCAAGTTACTCCCCCTTTTCTTTGTGAGTATCGGGAATATCCCCATTCATAGGTCCGAGATCCACACCTATGAATTGAAAGGTCCGAATGATCAACTCTGCAATCAGTTGTTAGAATCCATAGGTGTTCAAATCGTTCATTTGAAGAAATTGAAACCCTTCTTATTGGATGATCATGATACTTCGCAAAGACCGAAATCCTTGATCAATGGAGGAACAATATTACCATTTTTGTTCAAAAAGATACCAAAGCGGATGATTGACTCATTCCATACTAGAAAGAATCGCAGGAAATCCTTTGATAACACGGATTCCTATTTCTCAATGATATCCCACGATCGAGACAATCGGCGGAATCCCGTGAAACCATTTCATAGAAGTTCATTGATATCTTCTTTTTATAAAGCAAATCGACTTCGATTCTTGAATGATCCACATCACTTCTGGTTCTATTGTAACAAAAGATTCCCCTTTTATGTGGAAAAGACCCGTATCAATAATTATGATCTTACATATGGGCAATTCCTCAATATCTTGTCCATTCGCAACAAAATCTTTTCTTTGTGTGTCGGTAAAAAAAAATCTCTTTTTTTGGAGAGAGAGACTATTTCACCAATCGAGTCACAGGTATCTGACATCTTCATACCTAACGATTCCCCACAAAGTGGTGATGAAACATATAACTTGTACAAATCTTTCCATTTTCCAATTCGATCCGATCCATTCGTTCGTAGAGCTATTTACTCGATCGCAGACATTTCTGCAACACCTCTAACAGAGGAACAACCAGTCAATTTGGAAAGAACTTATTGTCAGCCTCTTTCAGATATGAATCTATCTGATTCAGAAGGGAATAACTTGCATCAGTATCTCCGTTTCAATTCAAACATGGGTTTGATTCACATTCTATGTTCTGAGAAATATTTACCATCCGGAAAGAGGAAAAAACGGAGTCTTTGTCTAAAGAAATGCGTTGAGAAAGGGCAGATGTATAGAACCTTTCAACGATATTTTTCAAATCTCTCAAAATGGAATCTGTTCCAAACATATATGCCATGGTTCCTTACTTCGACAGGGTGCAAATATCTCAATTTCACCCTTTTAGATACTCTTTCAGACCTATTGCCGATGCTAAGTAGCAGTCAAAAATTTGTATCCATTTTTCATGATATGATGCATGGATCAGATATATCAGGGCCAATTCCTCAGAAGATTCTTCCACAATGGATTCTGATAAGTGAGATTTCGAATCAATGTTTACAGAATCTTCTTCTGTCCGAAGAAATGATTCATCGAAATAATGAGTCACCCTTTCCATTGATATGGGCACATCTGAGATCAACAAATGCTCGGGAGTTCCTCTATTCAATTTCAATCTTTTTCCTTCTTCTTGTTGCTGGATATTTGATTCGTATACATCTTCTCTTTGTTTCCCGAGCCTCTAGTGAGTTACAGACAGAGTTAGAAAAGATCAAATCTTTGATGATTCCATCATGTATGATGGAATTTCGAAAACTTCTGGATAGGTATCCTACATCTGAACTGAATTCTTTCTGGTTAAAGAATCTCTTTCTAGTTGTTCTGGAACAATTAGGAGATTCTCTGGAAGAAATACGGGGTTCTGCTTCTGGTGGCAACATGCTATTGGGTGGTGGTCCCGCTTATGGGGTCAAATCAATACGTTCTAAGAAGAAATATTGGAAGATCAATCTCATCGATCTTGTAAGTATCATACCAAATCCCATCAATCGAATCATTTTTTCGAGAAATACGAGACATCTAAGTCGTACAAGTAAAGAGATCTATTCATTGATAAGAAAAATAAAAAACGTGAACGGTGATTGGATTGATGAGAAAATAGAATTCTGGGTCGCGAACAGTTATTCGATTGATGATGAAGAAAGAGAATTCTTGGTTCAGTTCTCCACCTTAACGACAGAAAAAAGGATTGATCAAATTCTATTGAGTCTGACTCATAGTGATCATTTATCAAAGAATGACTCTGGTTATCAAATGATTGAACAACCGGGATCAATTTCCTTACGATACTTAGTTGACATTCATCAAAAGGATCTAATGAATTATGAGTTTAATAGATCCTGTTTAGCAGAAAGACGGATATTCCTTGCTCATTATCAGACAATCACTTATTCACAAACCTTGTGTGGGGCTAATAGTTTTCATTCCCCATCTCCCCATGGAAAACCCTTTTCGCTCCGCTTAGCCCTATCCCCTTCTAGAGGTATTTTAGTGATAGGTTCTATAGGAACTGGACGATCCTGTTTGGTCAAATACCTAGCGACAAACTCCTATGTTCCTTTCATTACGGTATTTCCGAACAAGTTCCTGGATGACAAGCCTAAAGATTATCTTATTGATGATATCGATATTGATGATAGTGACGATATCGATATTGATGATAGTGACGATATTGATGATAGTGATGATGACCGTGATATTGATACGGAGCTGCTAACTATGACGAATGTGCTAACTATGTATATGACGCTGAAAATAGACCGATTTGATATCACCCTTCAATTCGAATTAGCAAAAGCAATGTCTCCTTGCATAATATGGATTCCAAACATTCATGATCTGTATGTGAATGAGTCGAATTACTTATCCCTCGGTCTATTAGAGAACTATCTCTCCAGGGATTGTGAAAGATGTTCCACTGGAAAGATTCTTGTTATTGCTTCGACTCATATTCCCCAAAAAGTGGATCCCGCTCTAATAGCTCCGAAGAAATTAAATACATGCATTAAGATACGAAGGCTTCCTCTTCCACAACAACGAAAGCACTTTTTCATTCTTTCATATACTAGGGGATTTCACTTGGAAAAGAAGATGTTCCATACTAACGGATTCGGGTCCATAACCATGGGTTCCAATGCACGAGATCTTGTAGCACTTATCAATGAGGCCCTATCGATTAGTATTACACAGAAGAAATCCATTATAGAAACTAATACAATTAGATCAGCTCTTCATAGAAAAACTTGGGATTTTCGATCCCAGATAAGATCGGTTCAGGATCATGGGATCCTTTTCTATCAGATAGGAAGGGCTGTTGCACAAAATGTACTTCTAAGTAATTGCCCCATAGATCCTATATCTATCTATATGAAGAAGAAATCATGTAAGGAAGGGGATTCTTATTTGTACAAATGGTACTTCGAACTTGGAACGAGCATGAAGAAATTAACGATACTTCTTTATCTTTTGAGTTGTTCTGCCGGATCGGTCGCTCAAGATCTTTGGTCTTCATCCAGACCCGATGAAAAAAATTGGATCAGATTCGTTGAGAATGATTCTGATCTAGTTCATGGCCTATTACTATTAGAAGTAGAAGGCGCTCTGGCTCGGGCGGGATCCTCACGGACAGAAAAAGATTGCAGTCAGTTTGATAATAATCGAGTGACATTACTTCTTCGGTCCGAACCAAGGAATCAGTTAGATATGATGCAAAATGGATCTTGTTCTATCGTTGATCAGAGATTTCTATATGAAAAATACGAATCGGAGTTTGAAGAAGGGGCCCTCGATCCGCAACAGATAGAGGAGGATTTATTCAATCACATAGTTTGGGCTCCTAGAATATGGCGCCCTTGTGGCAATGGTAATCTATTTGATTGTATCGAAAGGCCCACTGAATTGGGATTTCCCTATTGGGCTGGGTCATTTCGGGGCAAACGGATCATTTATCATAAAGAGGATGAGCTTCAAGAGAATGATTCGGAGTTCTTGCAGAGTGGAACTATGCAGTACCAGACACGAGATAGATCTTCCAAAGAACAAGGCTTTTTTCGAACAAGCCAATTCATTTGGGACCCTGCGGATCCATTTTTTTCTCTATTCAAAGATCAGCCCTTTGTCTCTGTGTTTTCACGTCGAGAATTTTTTGCAGATGAAGAGATGTCAAAGGGGCTTATTGCTTCCCAAACAAATCCTCCTACATCTATATATAAACGCTGGTTCATCAAGAATACGCAAGAAAAGCACTTCGAATTGTTGATTCATCGCCAGAGATGGCTTAGAACCAATGGTTCATTATCTAATGGATCTTTCCGTTCTAATACTCTATCCGAGAGTTATCAGTATTTATCAAATCTGTTCCTATCTAACAGAACGTTATTGGATCAAATGACAAAGACATTGTTGAGAAAGAGATGGCTTTTCCCGGATGAAATGAAACATTTGATTCATGTAACAGGAGAAAGATTCCCCATTCCTTAGCCGTAAAGATATGTGGCCATGAAAAAGGGATTAAGTGGAACAGAATTGTCCGGATGGTAGAGTCGTGGAAACACCTGTTTCTTCCATCTTCTCTTTTTGGCCATGGAACAATATGCTACTGCTGAAACATGGAAGAATTGAAATCTTAGATCACTATGTGTGGATGATATGAACTGCCTAAACAA